AGCCTCCGCAATTTCAGAATCTCCCTGCCGAATGGCCTGTTCTCCCCGGTCGGAATAGGCAGGTCAATTCCTTCCCTTAGAACCGTACTTGAGAGTTTCCTGCCTCATACGGCTCGACAACCCACTCTTTTGGTGTCCCAGTTGTTGAACTTATTTAATATATTTTAATAAAAATTGTAATAGAAATATATTTTACTCTATCTACTATTTAATTTATTTTAATTTATTTAATTATTTATTAATTATTTCAATTATTTAAATAATTTCATTATTTAAATATCTAATTAAATAAATGCTAATTAAAAGAAAATCCTATTTTTTGTTCGGGTTAATCAAAAGAGATTAATTACATGAGTTTCAAACTTGAATTTTGATTCAATTAATATAAAAAAAATCCGTTTTATCTTTTCTCCCACCTTCAGAAATCGATAAAGCATAAGCATTTCAACTATCATTCTAATTTTCTGAAAGGTAACTATCTCGATTTCATTTTTTTATATAGAAATTTTGGAAAAAGTCTTTTTTTCATAAAAATAAAAAGGACTTACTGTCTTTAGGATCTGATGCTACACCGCTGCTCAATACTTTAGGGGATCGACTCTATTACATAAGTAGATTCCTAATTTTTATCTCCTATCATGACATAAATAAGCAGTTCTTATTGTATCAGACAAAAACCTCGCTAATTGATCTTTACAGTGCTTCCCTATATCAATTAGATCCTTTATCCATAGAATAAAATTTTTAGGCATATCTATTCTTCATATTTCGACTTCTATGAAGTTGATTTCTTTACTACAGCTGATAAAAATCGTTTTTTTTGGACGATGCATATGTAGAAAGCCCTATTTTTAGAGTATTGAAAGTATTGAAATTACTAGTTGCTCTTTCTTTCTTTTTTTTTTCTATAGTGGAGATAGTCGCACGTAATGACAGATCACAGCCATATTATTAAAAGCTTGTGGTAAGAACGGGTTTCGTTCTAATGCCCGAAAATAATATTCTAAAGCTTTTGTATGCTCCCCGTTACTTGTGTGAATAAGGCCTATGTTATAAAGTATATAGCTTCGATCATAGGGATCTATTTCTAGTCGCATAGCTTCATAATAATTCTGTAATGCTTCTGCATAATTTCCTTCGGATTGCGCCGACATCCGTTACGGTCGTCATTCTTGATTTAAAGAATTCTCCGTTTCAGAACCGTACGTGAGATTTTCACCTCATACGGCTCCTCCTTTCTGTGCATAATGAGAATAAGATATGAAACATTTTTTGTCATTATGAACTGAGCGGGGCTAATGTTTTTACAAGAAATCTCTAGCCAACCCTCCTGCAAAATATTTCTTTTCTTAACACTAAGCGTGTTCATACTATTCATACTATATAAAATCCAAATTCAAATAGAAACTCCAACAATTTCTTTGTTCCCAACGCCTTGAATTTACGGGAATTAGTCACTTCAACAGTCTTCGATGGTTATACGGATATCCAAAGTACGACTGAGATGGATGTTTGTCGTCCCAACCATTTTTATTAGTCCCGACCCGATGAAAGAAAGGGAGTAGAGTAATCTTTAACAAAAGTTTTCGTATTGTTGATTTCTAAGCGTAGTGCTTCTTCTCCTATGCCACCTATTGGTATTAGTGTAGTAGGATGATTAATCCGCAATACAGAACCTATAGGTATAACCCTTCGCTCAATACTAAAGAATTAAAAATTTAAGTATCTGAGGCTGCATTAATCGTGGATACGCGACAGAAGGGATTGGAATTTTTCAGTTATATTATAATTAGAAACCTCACCTTCAATACGCGTAGATTCATTTTCAATTTTTTTCTTTCTATCCCGAATCGTATGTCTTTTTCGATTCCTAAGACTGAGAGCGGTAAAAAAAAAAAAGAATAATCAAATCGCACCATCTCTATAATAAGTAAATGCCTCTTTTTCGCCTGAGGTTGTCGGAATTATTCGTAATAAGATATTGGCTACAATTGAAAAGGTTTTATCAATAAAATTTCCATTTATACGCGATCTAGACATAGGTAGTAATCCATTCTATAACTCTTTTCATTACCTCTCGTGAGAAAAGAATCCCACAAACAAAGGAATTGTACAGTACGAACTAACATAAAAGTGGACTCATTACAATTAAAAAAAACCTTCTACTTCCATTTTTTACATTTTTTTACAAGAATCAAGAATAAAAAAAAGGAATTAGTATCCATTAACCATAGTTTACAAAAAAATAGGAATAACTCGCTATTCAACCGGCTATTTAGCCATAATCATTATGTAGGAGAGATGGCCGAGTGGTTCAAGGCGTAGCATTGGAACTGCTATGTAGACTTTTGTTTACCGAGGGTTCGAATCCCTCTCTTTCCGTATTTTCAATTAATTCACCAATCTTACGTTACTGATGATAATGTATCAAATCCAATAAGAATAAATACCAAACAGTTAGACTTTTGTTTGATAGAGATTCTCTATTTCTAAGTTTTTT